GTAACACAATCTTTTCTTAGAAAATATATTGTATTACCTTCATTGATAATAGCTAAAAATATGGGCCGTATGTTATTATTCCAATTTCCTGAATGGTACGAGGATTTGAAGGAATGGAATCGAGAAATGCACATTAAGTGCACCTATAATGGTGTTCAATTATCAGAAACAGAATTTCCAAAAGATTGGTTAACAGACGGAATTCAGATAAAGATTTTATTTCCTTTTTGTCTGAAACCTTGGCGAAGACAAAGATCTAAGGTACGATCTCATTATATGGATTCAATGAAAAAACAAGTAAAAAAAGACAATTTTTCTTTTTTAACAGTATGGGGAATGGAAGCGGAACTTCCCTTTGGTTCTCCCCGAAAACGACTTTCTTTTTTTGAACCCATTTTTAAAGAACTCGAAAGAAAAATTATAAAGCTAAAAAAACAATTTTTTCTCGTTCTAAGGGTCTTAAAGGAAAGAGGAAAATGGTCTTTACAAATTTCAAAAGAAAAAAAAGGATGGGTCATCAAAACAGTTCTTGTTATAAAGCGAATAATGAAAGAACTTGAAAAAGTAAATCCGATTTTTTCATTTGAATTGAAGAAGGTGAAAGTATATAAACCAAATAAAAATGGAAAAGATTCAAAAATAAATAATAAAATTAACCATGAATGGACCATACCAATTCGATCTATGAATTGGACAAATTATTCACTCATAGAAAAAAAAATGAAAGATCTTTATGATAGGATAATCACAACCAAGAATCAAATAGAACAAATCACAAAAGACAATAAAAAAACAGTTTTAACCTATGATGATAAAAGAAAAGGATCAGAATCACAGAAATCTAGTTGGCAGATATTAAAAAGAAACAATATACGATTAATACGTAAATCACATTTTTTTATAAAATTTTTCATTGAAAAAATATACATGGATATCTTGCTATGTACCATAAACATTCCCAGAATCAATATACAACTTTTTTTTGAATCAACAAAAAAAATTATCAATAAATACACTTACAACCATGAAACAAATCAAGAAAAAATTGATGAAATAAATCCAAATAGAATGAACTTTATTTCCACTATAAAAAAGTGGGTTTCAAATACTAATATTAGTAATAAAAATTTAAATAGTTATACTTGCTTGTCCCAAGCATATGTATTTTACAAATTATCACAAACCCAATTACTTAACAAGTATAACTTGAAATATATATTTCAAGATCATGAAACCCATTATTATCTTAGGGATGAAATAAAGGATTATTGTATAACACGAGGACTATTTGATTACAAATCAAGGCATAATAAAATTCAAAAATCTGGAATGAATAACTGGAAAAACTGGTTAAAGGGTTTTTATCAATACAATTTTTCCCGGATCAAATGGTCTCGATTAGTCCCGAAAAAATGGCGAAATAGAGTCAATCAACTTCGTATGATTAAAAATAAAGACTCAATGAAATTTAATTCATATGAAAACAAAAAAGACCAATTAAGTCATTATGTAAAAGAAGATTATTTCGTAACGGTTTCGTTCACAAAAAAAAAAAAAAAATTGGTTAAAAAACACTACAGATATGATCTTTTATCACATAAATATATGAATTATGAATATATTAATTATGGGGATAAGAAAAACTCCTATTTTTATGGATCAACAATACAAGTAAAGGAGAACCGGGAGATTCCATATCTATATAATTTCAATACATCGAAACCTGACGCATTTTATCTATTGGTAAGTACAACTATTAGTGATTATCTAGAGGAAAGATATCCTATTGATACGAATATAAATCGGGATAGAAAATATTTTGATTGTAAAATTCTCCATTTTTGTCTTATAAAAAATATTGATATCGAGACTTGGACCAATGCACATATTGGTATCAAGATTAATAAAAATACTAAGACTCAAACTAATAAGTATAAAAACAAAATGAAAAAGAAAGATATTTCGTTTCATAAAGAAATCAACTTATACAAGAAAAAAAAAAACTTTTTTGATTGGATGGGAATGAATCAAAAAAGGTTATATCATAATCCTACCATAGCAAAACTAAAATCTTGGTTCTTACCAGAATTTGTGCTACTTTTTGAAACATATAAAATTAAACCATGGATTATACCAATCCAATTTCTTCTTTTAGATTTTCATAAAAATGAAAAGATTAGTCAATATGAAAACATCAACATAAAAAAAAAAAAAAACCTTCCCATATTATCTAATCAAAAAGAATATATTGATTTAGAAAATTCTAACCAAGAAAAAAACAAACAACAATATCCAAAATATCTTGGATATGATCTAGGAAAACAAAACGAAAAAAAAGATGTTGAAGATAATTACGCGGGATCAGACATTAAAAAACGTAGAAATAAAAAAGAATCTAAGAAGATCAAGGAAGCAGAACTAGATTTATTACTAAAAAAATATTTCCTTTTTCAATTAAGATGGGATGATTCTTTGAGTCAAAGAATGATCAATAATATTAAGGTATATTGTCTCTTACTTAGATTGACAAATGCAAAGCAAATTGCTATATCCTCTATTCAAAGAGGAGAAATGCGTCTGGATGTAATGCTGATTCAAAAGGATCTTGTTCTTACAGAATTGATAAAAAGAGGAATATTAATTATCGAACCAGTTCGTTTATCTATAAAAAGGGATGGGCAATTTATTATCTATCAAACCATAAGTATTTCATTAGTTGATAAAGGTAAAGATAAAGTTAAAACTAATAAAAAATTCATAAAAAAACGAAATGTTGATAAGAATAATTTAGACAAATCCATTGCACAACATAGCGATATGCCTGTGAATGAAGAAAAAAAAAATAATAATAATTTTCTTGTTCCTGAACATATTCTATCTCATCGACGTCGGAGAGAGTTGAGAATTCTAATTTGTTTCAATTTCTGGAATTGGAATGATATAGATAAAACTCCACAATTTTGCAACGAAAACAAAATAATAAACTGTGGACAATTTTTTAATGAGGACAAGCATCTTAATAGAGATGCAAACAACTTTATTAAATTAAAATTATTTCTTTGGCCTAATTACCGATTAGAGGATTTAGCTTGTATGAATCGTTACTGGTTTGATACCCATAACAGCAGTTGTTTTAGTATGTCAAGGATATATATGTATCCCCAATCCAGAATAAGTTAATAAACTAATATTATATTTCCTATATATCACCTGACATAACATATTTGATAGATGGCGAAAGATGTACATATGCATATGTTATGTTACATTTTAGTACCTGATATTGATTTATTTTTGGATCTAGGAATAATAAATTAGTAGAATCTTTATTAAGTAAAAAAAAAAATCACTCTCTTTCGTGAATGATTATATTTTATTCTATCGAAATCCCATTTTTTTTTTTTTTTCAAACATAAAAGTGGGATTTCAATAGAATAAAAAAGTATGAATAAATCTAAACTTTTGTTTATATCAGATTAAAATGACTGACATAATCATAACATAATATAATAATAATTATTATTTTTCCTGATCGGTAAAATCTAAAAAAAAAATAATAATAATAAAGTATAGAAGAATTTTTTTATGGTCAAAAATTCATTTATTTCAGTTATTCTGCAAGACGAAAAAGAAGAAAACAAAGGGTCTGTTGAATTTCAAGTATTCAGTTTCACCAATAAAATACGGAGACTCACCTCGCATTTGGAATTACACAAAAAAGATTTTTTATCTCAAAGAGGTCTACGAAAAATTCTGGGAAAACGTCAACGGCTGTTGGCTTATTTGTCAAAGAAAAATCGAGTAAGTTATAAAAAATTAATTAGTCAGTTAGATATTCGGGAGCTAAAAACTCGTTAATTTGAGGATTCATTTGAAATTTTTTTTAGGTTTTTATTTTTATAAACCTCGCTTTGAGAAATTCATGGAATAATGAATTAGGAAAGAAAAGATATGACTGTACCGGCTACAAGAAAAGATCTCATGATAGTCAATATGGGCCCTCATCACCCATCGATGCATGGTGTTCTTAGACTTATTATAACTCTCGACGGTGAAGATGTTATTGACTGTGACCCCGTATTGGGCTATTTACACAGAGGGATGGAAAAAATAGCGGAAAACCGAACAATTATACAATATCTTCCTTATGTAACACGTTGGGATTATTTAGCTACTATGTTCACCGAAGCAATAACAGTAAATGCACCAGAACAATTGGGAAATGTTCAAGTACCCCAAAGGGCCAGCTATATCAGAGTAATTATGCTAGAGCTGAGTCGTGTAGCTTCGCATTTGTTATGGCTTGGGCCTTTTATGGCGGATATCGGTGCGCAGACTCCCTTTTTCTATATTTTCAGAGAGAGAGAATTGCTATATGATCTATTCGAAGCTGCCACAGGTATGCGAATGATGCATAATTATTTCCGCATCGGAGGAATAGCTGCTGATCTACCTCATGGTTGGATAGATAAATGTTTAGATTTCTGCGATTATTTTTTAACGAGTGTTGTTGAATATGAAAAACTTATTACGCGGAATCCCATTTTTTTGGAACGAGTTGAAGGAGTGGGCATTATTGGTGTAGAAGAAGCAATAAATTGGGGCTTATCAGGACCCATGTTACGAGCTTCTGGGATCCAATGGGATCTTCGTAAAGTTGATCATTATGAATGTTACAATGAATTCGATTGGGAAGTCCAATGGCAAAAAGAAGGGGATTCATTAGCTCGTTATTTAGTACGAATTGGCGAAATGAGGGAATCTATAAAAATTATTCAACAGGCTTTAGAAGGAATTCCCGGAGGACCCTATGAGAATTTAGAAATTCGGCGCTTAGATAGAGCAAGGAATTCCGAATGGAATGATTTTGAATATAGATTCATTAGTAAAAAACCTTCGCCTAATTTTGAATTGTCGAAACAAGAACTTTATGTAAGAGTAGAAGCCCCAAAGGGAGAATTAGGAATTTATTTGATAGGAGATAATAGTGTTTTCCCCTGGAGATGGAAAATTCGTCCGCCCGGTTTTATCAATTTGCAAATTCTTCCTCAGCTAATTAAAAGAATGAAATTGGCTGATATCATGACAATACTAGGTAGTATAGATATCATTCTGGGAGAAGTTGACCGTTGAAATGATAATTGGCACAACAGAAACACAAACTATCAATTCTTTTTCTAAATCAGAATCCTTAAAAGAAGTCTATGGACTCATATGGCTATTTATCCCTGCTTTGACCCTTATATTGGGAATCATAATAGGGGTGCTAGTAATTGTATGGTTAGAAAGAGAAATATCCGCAGCGATACAACAACGTATTGGACCCGAATATGCCGGCCCGTTGGGAATTCTTCAAGCTCTAGCAGACGGGACTAAATTACTTTTTAAAGAGGACCTCCTACCATCTAGAGGAGATATTCGTTTGTTTAGTATCGGACCGTCTATAGCAGTCATATCAATTGTATTAAGTTATTTAATAATTCCTTTTGGGTATCGACTTGTTTTAGCTGATCTCAGTATAGGTGTTTTTTTATGGATCTCCATTTCAAGTATTGCTCCTATTGGGCTTCTTATATCAGGATATGTATCGAATAATAAATACTCTTTTTTAGGTGGCTTGCGAGCTGCGGCTCAATCTATTAGTTATGAAATACCATTAACTCTATGTGTGTTATCAATATCTCTACGTGTGATTCGTTAGAACATGAACTTTGACCTCAAAATGAAATAAAGGAAAGAGGAATTAATGTATTGGATAGATATAGATATTTTTATTTTTTTATTCATCAGAGTTATTCAGGTCGATGAGTTAAACCAGATAGTTATATGAGTAAAATAAAACAGCTTATCAATGTGTAGTAAAAAGAGAAAATCTCATTCCCTATATACAAGAATAAAGCAGAAGTAAACATTAAGGAGTATAAACTCTTTATCCCAAGATTGAGATTCTTTAATTAGTCATCATATCTTGAAGCGGGTACAAAAGATCAACTGTATGGGATTACTGTCTTGTATGTATTACCATACTGGAGATCAATCAAAAATCAGTGGACGGTTAGGAACACCAAGGTACACAAAGGATTAGTAAAGGATTAGTAATAGAGATAATGTAAGGTATCAAAAAAGAGGTATTTCCACATAAAACGAATCATAAGATGATAGGGGCTTTAAGTTGGTAGAAATGATCAAGCAGTACTTCCCCACGATTCCGATCTAGAGTATGCTCCTAGTCACTGATTAAAGAAATAACTATCAAGAACGAATTAATCCTTTATTCTCAGGAATACCTCTTATGAGAAAGAAGAACAGGAACAAAAGAAATAGAATATAAAAAAGATCTTTATTTATTTTTTCCTAACATCTATACCAATATATATGTATATATGAAATTCATATTCTTTATGATTCAGTAAAGAATGTCTAATTCTTTTTATCTCTTGATATAACGAGTATTTTATTGAAAGATTAAGTTATTACCGAAGATTTAATTATAAGGGATGAGATCAATTCGGAAGCGCCCCTTTTTTTTGTTATTCTAGCAGACAGAATTCCATTGGTCTAATTTTTGGGACTCTACCAGTCCTTACATTTATTTGTACGCGGCCATAGAGGAGCCGTATGAAGCTGAGGCCTCATGTACGGTTTTGGAATAGCGGTGAGAACAGTTATGTTATTATCGACTATGATTATCGAACAGTTCAAGTACAGTTGATATAGTTGAGGCGCAGTCAAAATATGGTTTTTGGGGGTGGAATATGTGGCGTCAACCTATAGGGTTTATCGTTTTTATAATTTCTTCTCTAGCAGAATGCGAGAGATTACCTTTTGATTTACCAGAAGCAGAAGAAGAATTAGTAGCAGGTTATCAAACCGAATATTCTGGTATCAAATATGGTTTATTTTATATTGCTTCTTATCTAAATCTCTTAGTTTCTTCATTATTTGTAACAGTTCTTTATTTAGGTGGGTGGAATTTATCTATTCCATACATATCTGTTCCTGAACTTTTCGGAATAAATCAAATTGCTAGAGTCTTTGGAATGACAATTGGTATCTTTATTACATTAGCTAAAGCTTATTTGTTTCTTTTTATATCTATCACAACAAGATGGACTTTACCCAGGATGAGAATGGACCAACTATTAAATCTTGGATGGAAATTTCTTTTACCTATTTCTCTAGGTAATTTATTATTGACAACGTCTTCCCAACTTGTTTCACTATAAATAACACAATACGATAATGGTATTCTAGACTCATAACCTCTCTTAAACAAGAGAAAGAAACATCAACTTATTCGTGGATATCTACAATATGTTTCCTATGGTGACTGGGTTCATGAATTATGGTCAACAAACAATACGAGCCGCAAGGTATATTGGTCAAAGTTTCATAATTACCTTATCCCATGCAAATCGTTTACCTGTAACTATTCAGTATCCTTATGAAAAGTCGATCACATCAGAACGTTTCCGTGGTCGAATCCACTTTGAATTTGATAAATGTATTGCTTGTGAAGTATGTGTTCGTGTGTGCCCCATAGATCTACCTGTTGTTGATTGGAGATTTGAAGGAGATATTAAAAATAAAATATTGATTAACTATAGTATAGATTTTGGTGTCTGTATATTTTGCGGTAACTGTGTCGAATATTGTCCCACTAACTGTTTATCAATGACTGAAGAATATGAACTTTCTACTTATGATCGTCACGAATTGAATTATAATCAAATCGCTTTGGGTCGGTTACCAATGTCAGTAATTGGAGACTACACAATTCAAACAGTTATGAATTCGACTCAAATAAAAATAGACAAAGGTAAATATATTGATTCAAGAACAATTACCAATTAGTAAGATTTTATTTTTCTATTTTGATAGAAAGGATCCAAGCTTCTTTATTTATTTTTTTTAGTCAATGTAACTAAAAGTAAAACGATAACTATAGATTGTTGAGAATAGCGGGTTTATTTAATATTTTTAGTTTTGATTTGGAAATATAAGATTCTAACTCTTCTTTATCTTCTGAATAAATTAAAATGAAAAAGTTGAGTTGGCCCAATAACTTTATCTACATTAATCTATATTACAATCTATACTGCATTACTACATTAAGATTTTATTTAGGAACGGTATCATAGACAATTAAAAAAATGGGCTAATTTTTACTTCCTGGACTATTCAGTAAGGTCATGAAATCTTTACGATTTATTTATTTTCTTATTTCATACATAATGGATTTACCTGGATCAATACATAATATTGTTGTAGTATTTCTGGGATCAGTTCTTATATTTGGGGGCCTGGGAGTAGTATTATTTACCAATCCAATTTATTCTGCCTTTTCGTTGGGATTGGTTCTTGTTTGTATATCCTTATTCTATATTCTATCGAATTCTTATTTTATAGCTGCTGCACAACTTCTTATTTATGTGGGAGCCATAAATGTCTTAATCATATTTGCTGTAATGTTCATAAATGGCTCAGAATATTCCAATGTTTCCCACCTTTGGACCCTTGGAAATGGGGTTACTTCACTGGTTTGTACAAGTATTTTTTTTTCACTAATTATTACTATCCCGGATACGTCATGGTACGGAATTCTTTGGACTACAAGATCAAACCAGATTCTAGAACAGGACCTAATAAGTTATGTTCAACAAATTGGGATTCATTTATCAACAGATTTTTATCTTCCATTTGAACTCATTTCTATAATTCTTTTAGTTTCTTTAATAGGTGCAATTACTATGGCTCGTCAATCATAAATACTTATGATTTAAAAAATTTTTAGAATTATAAATTTGAAATAAAATAAAAAAGGTGTAAAGGTTTAAGGTTTTTAGTTAAATCTATTGCCAATACCTTCTATCGTTCTGTAATATTTTGTTCTATTCTAGTCAATGAAATCAGTTGAATTGTTATTCATATTTAAATGAATCTAAATTGATGAGGAGTTAGTCAATGATGTTCGAACATGTACTTTTTTTGAGTGTCTATTTATTTTCTATCGGTATCTATGGATTAATCACAAGTCGAAACATGGTTAGAGCACTTATGTGTCTTGAGCTTATACTAAATTCAGTTAATATCAATCTCGTAACATTTTCTGATTTATTTGATAGTCGCCAATTAAAAGGAGACATTTTCTCAATTTTTGTTATAGCTATTGCAGCGGCTGAAGCTGCTATTGGATTAGCTATTGTTTCATCGATCCATCATAACAAAAAATCAACTCGTATCAATCAAGCAAATTTGTTGAATAATTAAATTAGTCGTAATTATTCATTATGTAATCATTGATTTTCATTATATAAATTATATAATAATAAAATAATAATTTATATTAATTTGTTAGATTTATTCGAATTTAAAATAGAATTAAAATTCCATTAATATTAATTAAATATTGTATTATTTGTTGACCAATTTGAATTCAGATGTGCGACTTGTATTGTATGACTGTGGTTGTTGAAAGAGAAATCAAAGTATCTTGGCACTTTTTCATGAACAAATTTAGAAATATATTGATTCTTAAAAAAATTAATAAATCATTGATTCATCTGGTGTCTACAATATAAACATATAATTAATTTACTACCATTTATTTTTACCATACCAGATCGAAAATTTTTTATGTTCAAAACGGGAATTTATAGATTTAATGTCACATTCAGTAAAAATTTATGATACATGTATAGGGTGTACTCAATGTGTGCGCGCCTGCCCCACAGATGTATTGGAAATGATACCTTGGGACGGATGTAAAGCTAAACAAATTGCTTCCGCACCAAGAACCGAGGATTGTGTAGGTTGTAAGAGATGTGAATCCGCTTGCCCGACAGACTTTTTGAGTGTCCGTGTTTATTTATGGCATGAAACAACTCGCAGCATGGGTCTATCTTATTAATTGATACGTTACAAAAACTCCACTTGAATCATTTGATTCCTCATTTACCGACAAAAGCCCGTACTCGATAAAATAAATATATTATTTCGAGCACGGGCTTTTCTGGTCAAAACGTATCTTGTCTTTATCACGAGTCATTTTCCTTGGTTTTGGTTAACAATACTTGTTGTTTTGCCTATATTCGCGGGTTCTTCCATTTTTTTTCTTCCCCATAAGGGGAATAAGGTGTTTAGATGGTATACTATATGTATATGCTTATTAGAACTCCTTTTAACGACCTATGCATTCTGTTATCATTTCCAATTGGACGATCCCTTAATCCAATTGGAAGAAGATTGGAAATGGATAAATATTTTGGATTTTCACTGGAGACTGGGAATCGATGGGCTTTCCGTGGGACCCATTTTACTGACAGGATTTATTACTACTTTAGCTACTTTAGCGGCTTGGCCAGTTACTCGAAATTCACGATTATTCCATTTCTTTATGTTAGCAATGTACAGTGGTCAAATAGGATCATTTTCTTCTCGAGACCTTTTACTTTTTTTTATCATGTGGGAGTTAGAATTAATTCCTGTTTACTTACTTTTATCCATGTGGGGAGGAAAGAAGCGCTTATACTCGGCTACAAAGTTCATTTTGTACACTGCGGGGGGTTCTATTTTTCTATTAATAGGAGTTCTAGGTATGGGTTTATATGGCTCCACTGAACCTACATTAGATTTTGAAAGACTTGCTAATCAATCATATCCTATGGCATTGGAAATAATATTCTATTTTGGCTTCCTTATTGTTTATGCTGTCAAATCGCCGATCATACCCCTACATACATGGTTACCAGATACCCATGGAGAAGCACATTACAGTACATGTATGCTTCTTGCCGGAATTTTATTAAAAATGGGAGCATATGGATTGATTCGGATCAATATGGAATTATTACCCCGTGCTCATTCCATATTTTCTCCGTGGTTGGTGATAGTGGGAACAATACAAATAATCTATGCGGCTTTAACCTCTTTTGGTCAACGCAATTTAAAAAAGAGAATAGCCTATTCCTCTGTATCTCACATGGGTTTCACAATTATAGGAATTGGTTCTATAACCAACATGGGACTAAATGGAGCCATTCTACAAATACTTTCTCATGGATTTATTGGTGCTGCACTTTTTTTCTTGGCAGGAACCTGTTGTGATCGAATACCTCTTGTTTCTCTCGACGAAATGGGGGGGATAGCTGTCCCGATGCCGAAAATATTTACAATGTTCAGTAGCTTTTCGATGGCCTCTCTTGCATTGCCAGGGATTAGTGGTTTTGTTGCAGAATTAGTAGTCTTTTTTGGAATAATTACCAGCTCAAAATATCTTTTAATTCCAAAAGTACTAATTACTTTTGGAATGGCAATTGGAATGATATTAACTCCTATTTATTTATTATCTATGTTACGTCAGATGTTCTACGGATACAAGTTATTCAATGTTCCAAATTCTAATTTTGTGGATTCTGGACCACGAGAACTTTTTGTTTCGATCTGTCTCTTTTTACCAATAATAGGTATTGGTATTTATCCCGATTTCGTTCTCTTACTATCAGTTGACAAGGTCCAAGCTATCTTATCTAATTATTTTTTATAGATAGTTTTTATTAATGAGACGGCAAGTCTTATAATTCTGTAAAATAAAGTGAATTAGAGTTGGAATGAGATGTATCTCGAGTTTTTGCGAATCATTTGATTTCGGGAATCAAATGGTTCGCAAAAACTCGAGATACATATGAGATGATGTTCTTATGTTATGTATCGTTTATTCAATTAGATGTTAATGTGAATGAACCATAACTATGTAAACCTATTCCTAATAGATTGATCCCAAAATAACATATCCAAATTATAAGAAATCCTATAGAAGCCGCAAGTGCCGAATGTGTATCTTGTAAACTTTTATTTGTTCTAGTATGTGAATAAATCGCGAATATGATCCAAGTAATAAATGCCCAAGTTTCCTTAGGGTCCCAATTCCAATAAGATCCCCAAGCCTCATTAGCCCATACTGCTCCAGAAAGAATGCCTATGGTTAAAAAGGTAAAGCCTAAACTAATGACACGATAACTCCAATAATCTAAACGCTGAGTCAATTGATATTTGTAATAATTTCGAAATGAAATAAAAGAAGTGTTTTTAAAAACACTTCTTTTATCATTCAAATATTCGACTTCGCCAACGATAAATGATTTAATTACTAAAGTCTTGCTTTTAAAAAACATATCAATGTTTTTTCGAAATGTAACGACTAAAAGAGCGACTGATAATAATGATCCACATAAAAGAGCTGCATAGCTTAATAGCATCATACTTACGTGCATCATTAACCACTGAGATTGTAGAGCGGGTACTAATATAGCGGATTGATGCATTTCGGTTGAAAGACCCGACGTGGCGAAACCTTGGGTAAAAATAGCACTTGGCGCGGTTATTACGCTTAAATAATTTTTATTATTTCGTATTTTAGGAATCATATGAATAATGGAGAAACTCCATGAAAGGAAGATTAATGACTCATATAAATTACTTAATGGGGAATGACCCGAATAAATCCAACGAATAACTAATAATCCTGTTATAGATAAAAAGGTAGCTATCATACCTCTTTCCGATGAATTGCGTAATCCTACGATTTCGTGGACTAATAAGGTCATAAAATGAATCGTAATCACAATTGAAATAATCGAAAAAGAGATATGAGTTAATATATGTTCTAAAGTTGCAAATATCATAAAAAGGGCGGGGGTTCTCCATTATAGAATTAAAATCGAGAATTAAATATATTATAGGATCCGCTGTGTCCCTTTTAGGGGATGCCGCCACTCGGACTCGAACCGAGATGCTCTAGCACTGCTTCCTAAGAACAGCGTGTCTACCAATTTCACCATGGCGGCTTATTTGAAATATTAATAAATAATAGTCAATTCATGTTGAATGGTCAAGATTCAAGGATTCAATATAGTTAGTAAACGTTAGAACCGATGAAAAAAGACTTATTTAAATTAATATTTGAATGTTTACTAAGTATTGCCGTAGGGTTTAGCTTTAAGAATCAACTTTCATGTATCTAGTTTAGAATGTAAAAATGGAGTTATACCAAAACAGTCAGAACTAGATAGTTTTGTTCCGGGCCAAGGGTCGACTAAAAATAATCCTTTTTTTAGATGATTTTTTAATTTTAATTAATGTATTGAAAATTTAAAAGATTAAAAAAAAAAAAAAAAAAAGTCATATTTATCGTAATTTTATTCGAGGCATTTTTCTAATAATTTCGATACCTTAGTATCATTAATAATACTCTTCGTAATTTATTATAAATACTATCTAGTAACTATACTTCTAATTAGGTTTTGGGCTAGGCATATAACAAAAAACTTTTTCTCTATCAATTAAATTTTCACAATTGAAAATTTAATTGATAGAGAAAAATTAGAATACTTAGTACTATACTAAGAGGTCAGTAAACATAAGAATTATTATTTACTATATAACACGCCACAGCAGTGCAGTTAGTTCTAACTAATATTGATATTAAGGAGTTAAATACATTCAATACATTAGTTAATGTGAATCATTATATCCTAAAAATTTTTAGGTTCTTAATGATATGTCGATTTAGATTATTCCAAAATTTTATTACTTGTTTGTTGCACAAAAAAACTTTTTGAATGCCCAGTGGAAACCGATTTAGCTAAAGAAAGAGCTTTTACTGCCGTTAAATATCCCTTCTTCTTCCAAATATTTCTACGAATACGTTTTTTTGATCGAGAAATACGTTTTTTTGGAACCGCCATTCAAAAACAAAATATTAATTTTTATTATTGTATGTGAAAGACATATATTTGGATCGTTTTTTCGTCATTATCCATACTTATCCCATGGATTATAAATACTTTGTTCAAAACATGTAAAACATATCATAATAATATAAATATAATTCTATATAATTATATAATATATATGTAAATATGTAAAAATAAATATATACATATATACAAAATATACCAAAAGATTATGAATTATATATACGTATCCATGTATATATACCTATGCCATATCACATATATATCTAGGGCTAAATTAAATAGATAATAATTTTTTTTTTTTTTATTTTTTTTTGTTGATTTCTTTTATTATTGTTCTTTTGGTTGGTGGATTTGAAACAATTAAATTTATAACAATAAAAAAACAAATATTTTTTTATGGAACAAACATATCAATACGCATGGATAATACCCTTTCTTCCACTTCCAGTTACTATGTCAATAGGATTTGGACTTCTGTTTATTCCTACAGCAACAAAAAATATTCGTCGTATGTGGGGTTTTACTAGTGTTTCACTGCTAAGTATAACTATGGCCTTTTCGGCCAGTCTGTCTATTCAGCAAATAAATGGAAGTTTTATCTATCAATATTTATGGTCTTGGACCATCAATAATGATTTTTCCTTAGAGTTTGGACACTTGATCGATCCACTTACTTCTATTATGTTAATACTAATTACTACTGTTGGAATCATGGTTCTTATTTATAGTGACAATTATATGTCTCATGATCAAGGATATTTTAGATTTTTTGCTTATATGAGTTTTTCTAATACTTCCATGTTGGGATTAGTTACTAGTTCCAATTTGATACAAATTTATATTTTTTGGGAACTCGTAGGAATGTGTTCATATTTATTAATAGGTTTTTGGTTTACACGACCGGTTGCAGCAAGTGCTTGCCAAAAAGCCTTTATAACTAATCGTGTAGGAGACTTTGGTTTATTATTAGGAATCTTAGCTTTTTATTGGATAACTGGCAGTTTAGAATTTCGGGATTTGTTCAAAATAGTTAATAACTTGATCCATAGTAATGGGGTCAATTCTACATTTGTTACTCTCTGCGCCTTTTTATTATTCGTCGGCGCAATTGCTAAATCTGCACAATTCCCTCTTCACATATGGTTACCTGATGCTATGGAGGGGCCCACCCCTATTTCGGCTCTTATACACGCTGCTACCATGGTAGCAGCGGGAATTTTTCTTGTAGCTCGGCTTCTTCCTCTTTTCAGAGTTATACCTTACATAATGAATTTCGTTTCTTTAATAGGCATAATAACAGTACTATTAGGAGCCACTTTGGCTCTCGCTCAAAGAGATATTAAAAAAAGTTTAGCCTATTCCACAATGTCTCAATTGGGTTATATTATGTTAGCTCTAGGTATAGGTTCTTATCGAGCTGCTTTATTCCATTTAATAACTCATGCCTATTCTAAAGCTTTATTGTTTTTGGGATCCGGATCCATTATTAATTCTATGGAACCTATTGTTGGATATTCACCCGATAAAAGTCAGAATATGGTTCTTATGGGCGGTTTAACAAGATATGTTCCAATTACAAGAACTACTTTCTTATTAGGTACACTTTCTCTTTGTGGTATTCCGCCTCTTGCTTGTTTTTGGTCCAAGGATGAAATTCTTAATGATAGTTGGTTGTATTCACCAATTTTTGCAATAATAGCTTGTTTTACAGCGGGATTAACCGCATTTTATATGTTTCGAATGTATTTACTAACCTTTGATGGGCATTTGCGTGTTCATTTTCAAAATTATAGTAGTACTAAAAATAGTTCATTCTATTCCATATCTCTATGGGGAAAAGCAGTACCGAAAGTAGTCAATAGAAATTTACTTTTATCAACAATTAATAATACGGTCTTCTTTTTTTCAAAGGATACATATCAAATTAATGATAATATAAAAAATCGAATGCGATACTTGAGTACTTCTTTTATAAATAAATACACTTACATGTATCCTCACGAATCGGACAATACTATGCTATTTCCTCTTCTTATATTGACACTATTTACTTTGTTCATGGGATCAATAGGAATTGATTTTGATCAAGGAGTAGTAGATTTTGATATATTATCGAAATGGTTAACTCCATCGAGAAACCTTTTGAATAAAAATTCAAACTATTCTGTGAATTGGTATGAATTTTTTACAAATGCAATTTTTTCAGTAAGTATAGCTCTTGTTGGACTATTTGTAGCATCTATTTTATATGGGTCTGTTTATTCATCTTTCAAGAATTTGGACTTAATCAATTCATTTGTAAAAAGGGGTCCTAAAAGGATTATCTTGGACCAAATAAAAAAAGTGGTATACAATTGGTCATATAATCGTGGTTACATAGACATTTTTTATACTAGAGTCTTAATCATGAGTATAAGAGGATTAGCCGAACTAATTCAGTTTTTTGATAGACGTATAATTGATGGAATTATAAATGGGGTTGGGGTTGCAAGTTTCTTTATAGGAGAAGGGATCAAATATATGGGAGGTGGACGAATTTCGTCTTATCTATTCTTGTATTTATCTTATGTATTAATATTTTTATTAATCTTTTTATTTTATAATTATTTTATTTTATAATTATTTTCTGAAAAAGTTGATAAACTTGACGGATACGTAAAAGAGATTTTTTCTTTTCCATCACTTGGACATGTATAAAAAAAATATTGTGACATTTCATTTCGTACAGCATTTTCAAATAGATCATTTTTTATATATCTAAATGGACGATTCCATCGTTTATAATCGAAAAAAAAAGTCATAAGAGGTTTTTCAAACCGGAAATGGGCATGGGTCTTTTCTTTTTTTTCTTCTTTAAGTCTTCCCAATTCCCAATTCTCTTGATACCCATCAAGATAAGAATCTTCGTCAACAGGGCTATCCTTATAGGATGTCTCTTTAAAGTGGAATTCATCTTTTGTTTTTTCCTTTCCATTCACCCGGATCTCTTCCGTTTCATCTATTTTGTCCGGATCCTCTTTTTCTTCCGAACAAAGGGAAGGGTCTTCTTCGGTGGATCCCCCTTGTTCCTGTTTAGTCGCCTTCGTTTCGGAAGTTGTTTCTACATCGATTTCTTCCTCACTTTCTCCCTTTTCTTCTGTTTCTGAGGTTTCTTTCAGTTTCTTAGTGACAATAGGCGACGGCATTCTGCCTAAATAGTAGACACAGGTGATAAATAAGAGAATACTAAAGATTCGAGCCATATAATTTCTCAATTCTGACACAAGGTACTTATTAGATCGAATAGAATGATTTTGCCGTATCCAGACTAAGACCAATCCAACCCATTTCATGAATAAAATGTGACCAATTAACCAACCAACAAAACTACTTGTTACAAATAACATCTTATTGTTGCATCGAAACGTATAAATGTTGACTAATCTGGTTAACGTTGAGCTTGGTAAAATGAAATGGTTGAATAATTGAAAAATTAGATTATTCAGGAATACACATTGAATGCTGAGATTACGCATTGAATTTCTGGTAGTAGATCCATAATCAAAAAGGTTTTTGTGATTGTTCCAGAAGAAATGAAACAAAAGATACGGTAGAACTAGGACAGTTATTGTATGAGGTCTACCCAATGCTAGATGCAGAGGCGTATAATAGATCGATATGAACATCATGAGCTGTCCCGTAATAAAACCAGTTGTTGCTGATACCCCCTTCTCGGTTCCTTCTTCCATAACCCGAGCTCGGAG